CAAACTTCTTAATAGCATTATTAATTAAAAATGTATTTTCTAGCATTTGACCGCGTACCATTGAAGGCTTTAGACGCACACTTGAACGATAACCCAGAAAGTCAAGGGAATGATTGGATAATTGGTTTATAGAAATCCTTCCTGGATAAGACCACAGGTAAAAATAAGATTTCCAGAAATTGAAAAAGTAATCTTTCCTTTTATTCATCAAAAGAAACGTCCCTTTTGAAGCAAGAATTGATTTTCCTTGATACCTAACATAATGCATGAAAGAATCTTTGAAGAACCATAAATTCGCTTGAAAAGTCCTGGCAAAGACTTCTGCAAGATGCTCTATTTTTCCATAGAAATATATTCGTTCAATAAGGGCTCCAGAAGATGTTGATCGTAAGTGAGAAGATTGGTTACGGAGAAATAGGAAGCCAGATTCATATTCACATACATAAGAAGTATATAGGAAGAAGAATAGTCTGTGATTTCTTTTTGAAAAAGAAGAACTGGCTTTCTTTGAATTTGAAGTAATAAGACTATCCCAATTATGACACTCATGGAGAAAGAATCTTAATAAATGCAAAGAGGAAGCATCTTTGATCCAATAGCGAAGAGCCTGAACCAAGATTTCCAGATGAGCTGGGTAAGGTATTAGTATATCTAATACATAATTTAAATGTGAAAAGTTGTCCTCTAAAAAAGAAAATATGGAATGAATTGATCGTAAATTATCGGATTTAACGACCCCTTTCCTTTCTAGGGAAGATATTAATCGCAGAGACAATGGAATTTCCATAATGGTTGAAGAAACCTCTGACATTACTTGCGAATAAAAATTCTTGTTGTGCCCCAAAAATGCAGTCTGTTTAGAATCATTAACAGAAAGAATCAAATGATTCTGTTGATACATTCGAATGATTAAACGTTTCACAATTAGTAAACTGGATTTATTGTCATAACCTGCATTTTCCAACAAAATCGATCCATTTAAACCATGATCATGAGCAAGTACATAAATATACTCCTGAAAGATAAGTGGATATAAGAAGTAGTGAGATCTATCTAGCCTTTGGAATTTCTCCATTTGAAAGTCTATTTAAATGAAAGGTAGAGGATTTTGGGGGTTCTAAATGATACATAGTGCGATACAGTCAAAACAAGGTATTATAGTACAAACCGAATAGATACCTCGGCTACAGATAAACTTATAAACAGATTCTCTATCCTCTCTTTTTCCCTTTAAAATTAAGTATTTATGTTCGTTTTCATTATAGGATAGCAAGATGATTAGAAACCCTTTACTTTTTTCAACCCAATCGCTCTTTTGATTTTGGAAATGTTTTTATCAATATACTGTTTCTTATACACATACTTCTCCATTATGGAATGGAGAGTGGTAATATTTAGGATTCATTAAAAAATCAAGAATACATTCCTGGGAGAAAGCCTTCCCGTATTGGGCACTAATATTTTTTTTAACGTCTAATTAGATCGGGTAATCATTCAAATTAAGAACGGAAGCTCGTTGCTTTTTCTTTCCCTATAATCAAAATGAAATGAATTGAAGCCGTGGGGCCCTATCCATTTATTAATTCGACCCAACTTGAAATTGACTTCGATTTGCTCCCTTTGAATAATTTAAATGAATAATTGAAATTTTAAATGAAGGCTTTGTATCGAGCCGGAAAGAATAAAATATTCTCAGAACTCTTAATTGATACGACATGCTATTTTTTCCATTCATTCCCTTTCAGGATCAGTCGTGGTCTTCCAAACTTTACCGATGGTATGGACGAATCCCTCGCTTCATCTAAATGTGTAAAAGATCCTAGCCGCACTTAAAAGCCGAGTACTCTACCGTTGAGTTAGCAACCCAAATAGAAAAAAGGTATGTAGATACAATCAGAATAAAACAAAATGATTAAATCAAAGCATTAATCTACATCTACGAAATAAAAAAAGATATCAAAAATTTTTCTAATATATTTGGAACATAAAAATGACTAAATCAGATGAAAAAAGAAAAAATTTCCCGATCAAATCAAAAAAAAGAAATAAATGTAAAAAATGCTGGACCATCCCCTATTTCTATGTTATCCACTTTTTCAATCAAAAATCCGAGGAGCAAAGCTAATCCAACGAACCCATCATTTGAATCAACAGGTAAAAAAGAAAACCTATGGGACGGAAATAAATAGAGCTGCTTATCACGATGAATTATATTTGTTCGATACAATATTGTCAATATAAAGGTTAATAAAAGAATACGATGGAAAAAATACAAGAACTAAAATTGAAATAATAGTAAAAAAAAAAAAAAAAAACAAAAGACTTGTGTTGGATTGGCACTGCATATATACTAAAAATTTTAGTTTAGATGGAGAATAAATAAAGAAAAAGTAGAAAAAGGATTTATGCAATCAATAGTGTATTGAATCCATATAGAATAAGTCGACTAAAGTAAGTCGAATACAGAACTTCGATTCCTTTTTTCTTACTTGGTATTCGAGTTCGAATGAAAACCACCCGATTGCAGGTTGCAGGTAATGCCATCATTTTCTATTTTGTAAGGATTCATCAAAGTTAGAAAAAGATTCTATAAAAGCAATGATAAATAGATACGAATAGAGCAAGAAAAGAAGGAAATAAAAAACATAGTATAGAAAAGATATCCAAAATGATATAGAAATCACTATCCTATCCTTAGTTTTTATTTCCTTAATTTAATTGAATTTCGTTTGATTAGGGCCAAGTTCCTTAAAAACCTCTGCCTTTTTTAAAATATCCTGAACAGTTCCTGTAGGCTGAGCGCCCCTTTCAAGGAAATAGAGAATCGCGGGAACGTTTAAATAAGTTTGATTCTTGATAGGATCATAAAAACCCACTTTCCGAAGATCTCTTCCTTCTCTTCGAGATCGAACATCAATTGCAACGATTCGATAGACGGCTCATCGGGATAGATGTAGATAAAAAAGAACCCCCCCCCCTAGAACCGTATAAGAAGTTTTCTCCTCGTACGGCTCGATAAAAAACGATTCTAATTTTATCCATAGACAAAAATTAGAATAAATAGGATAGGAAAGGAATCCGTAAAATAAATTAGTCTATAATTTAACTCATAGTCATTTTTATTTAGCTTCCTTCCTGAAAAAAATCATTTGTACTCATAACTCAAGTTCAAAAATTCTCAAATATCTTAAAGAAATTAAGATTTTTCTTTTTTTGAGTGGTCTTTAACCCCCCCCTTTTTTTCGTCTCATTTCAAATATATTTGGATTCTTTATTTGGATCCGTGAGACAATTGAAGTGGTGTTTCCTTGTTCTGGGATCCTTTATCTTGGTTTTAAATCATTGGGTTTAGACATTACTTCGGTGCTTCTTAATCCTTTCAAAATGGTAGCAACATACCCCTTTTGTGATTTCTTTCTATCAAAGAATCATACCGATGGTTGATTCGTGCGCGATACACTGTGGATCGAAAAAGTTTTAGCCGTTCCAACAAATTTTTTTGAATTGAAAAATTTGCTCGAATCGGATCCTTTCTATTTCTATATCGAAGATATACTTACGAAGTTGTTCCAATTTATTGATTGGCATTAACCCTAGATCGTTGCCCCTGAGAAATTCATCAATACTTTCTACTCGAGCTCCATCACGAACTATTTACATATTTACATTAAAACCCAATCAAAAAAAGAAGGATTCTAGTAGAATAGAAAAACGACGTCGAGCCAAGAGCACCTTCATTCCTATATAAAATGGTGGATGTAAGAATAAGAATCCACACCGGATCGTGTCCTTCAAGTCGCACGTTGCTTTCTACCACATCGTTTTAAACGAAGTTTTACCATAACATTCCTCTAATTTGGAACCAGTATGGAATTGATTCAATTGTGGAATCATGAATAGTCATTGGTTCAGTCGGTACAGAGACACAGTCATTTCTATTTTTTCTTATCTACATAGATAATAAAATAGATAATAAAGATCAAAAAAAATTTTTCTGAATAAATATTAGCAAGACCCCGTTTTTTGTATGAATGGAACTTTTTCTATAAATCTCTATCTCAAAAAAAAATGTCTAACAGAAATATCCAGAAATCTAAATATAGAAATAAAATAACTACCAGAAATCACACGAATAAATAAATTCTATTTGACTCTGCCTCTTCAAGTGACTCAATAAGATAGACTGACCCGTTCCAACTTCCCAAAACTTCCCAAAGATTCAATCCATAAAGAATCATTACAAATCTTTATACTTGAATTTGAGTCATGTTTTACAGTAAAGACTCCATTTGGTTATCATAAAAAAGATAATTTTTGTTTCTTTTCGAATGGAATTGTCAATGATGTAAAGCAAATAATCTAAATAGATCGAACAATAAAAAGAAATATCATTGTTAAATATTTCAATTTTAATCTTTTAGGAATGCAAATTCTTTTTCACAAAAATGGAAAGACTTTTTGTCACTGAAATAGGATAACAATACATACCTATAAGCTAAGCACTTCCTCTTTTATATGTATTTTCATATTCATATTTTGTTTAACCTGAGGTTAAGTAATCCTTCTACAGATCTATGCCCCATCTTATCTTTATCTGGATCATAAAAGGGTTTAGTTCCTTTTGCCTGTAATTTGAACTCGATTTAGTTCAGTTTGTAAAAAATTAAGATATGATTTCGAAAAGAATCATTCATTAAGATATGATTTCGAAAAGAATCATTCAAAATCAAAAAAGAAAGAGGAATCATATTCTATCCAACATTAGACCTTGAAACAGAACCTTGTTGAACAAAAAAGAAGTATTCGGATACAAGGGATATGCTCTGGGACGGAAGGATTCGAACCTCCGAATAGCGGGACCAAAACCCGTTGCCTTACCGCTTGGCTACGCCCCATTTCTATTTTTATTGGACACTAATACTAATAAAGAATAATATTGGTATTAAGTGTTCGTCAATTCCAGTCCAACTATCTATAGAAAATCTTTCTCCTTTATAGAATTGATTATAGATTCGTTGCTAGAATTTTGACATGTGTATATCTAGAATTCAACTGAATTTATTGATCATTATATATAATTCAATTAAGATATTGTATGAAAGTATGATTTTTTCTATTCTCCTTTGAGAATTGGAGGATTTTTGATTGAGTGGAAAAAGAAGGATTTTTTTGTCTACCTTACTTTCTTCATTTTTCCTTATATCAATAACTCAATCAAAATGCAATTATCTCGACGAAAAAAAATGTCTGTTATGCTTAATATCTTTAGTTTGATCTGTCTTAATTCTGCCCTTTATCCGAGTAGTCTTTTCTTCGCCAAATTGCCCGAAGCCTATGCTTTTTTGAATCCAATCGTAGATGTTATGCCAGTCATACCCCTGTTCTTTTTTCTTTTAGCCTTTGTTTGGCAAGCTGCTGTAAGTTTTCGATAAGATCTTTAATAGTATCCTAGAAAATTCATTTTTTTTTTTGATAAAAATGATAACAATCGAGAAGATCAAATAAGTCTGACAGTATGAACCTTCAATTCAAACATTGAAATTTCGGATAGCCGCAAAAAATCCGGCTCGCCCCATTTCCCGATTTTAATCCTTTTTCTCCTTTTTTCGGCGAAATACCTTATTAGCTTAGGGTCGCTTACAATATCTAATTGTCGGTATGAAAGTGATTTGTGGTAATCAAAGACTCTTATTAAAAATTTCAACTTCATTTGAATTTCTGAACATTCTTTTCTATTTCTATAATTCATTTCTTGGTGTCAAAATAGGATATGTGATATAAAAAAGGAGGATCTATTATCTTTTCTTTTCTCGTTTTTTTTTTTTTTTTTTTTTTTTTCAAAAAATGATCTTGGAGGTTGTGTAATGCTTACTCTCAAACTTTTCGTTTACACAGTAGTAATATTCTTTGTTTCTCTCTTCATCTTTGGATTCCTATCCAATGATCCAGGACGTAATCCTGGACGTGAAGAATAAAATAAAAATTTCGTTTTTGTTGCTTAATTTTACAATTTTCTTAATATTTTATTTTAGCTATTCCACACATTTCACTAGGAAAAAAATAAACAGGGATTTGCTAAATTTGAAAGAAAAAAATAGAAAGTCATCAACGGAAACGGAAAGAGAGGGATTCGAACCCTCGGTACGAATAACTCGTACAACGGATTAGCAATCCGCCGCTTTCGTCCACTCAGCCATCTCTCCCAATTGAAAAAGATAATTACTATGTTACATTACACATCAAATAAGGATTAAAGAAAGTATTTCTTTCACATTCTTTATCGTTATTATAGAATTAGCAATTCCATTTAGATGCTCGAAAGATCCAAATAGAAAAAGAAATAAAGAAGACCTTCTTGCTTTTATTTTGTTCGAAGCGCCCTTTTGGCCTGGCCCGGTCAATACCCAGCCGGGCCTTTTTTTGTTCCAAAAAATTCCCTTTCTTTTTTATTTATAGGCAACATACTCTAAATAGCCAATTTTGTATCTTTGTAACAATTTCCGTTCTGGGGTTTACATATACTTATCATTTTTGTTATAATGGAAATTGAGAAGGATTTTTGATTCAAAAGAATCAATTAAGTATGTATCAATTTGTATTTTCTTATGTCATTAGGCAAACCAAATTTTAGATTCAAATCCAATAATCATTCACGAATTCTCAGTCAACGAATAGTTAATGGTTCCCATTTGTCATCAATTTTGGTTTTTTTGAGTGAAAATATACATTTTCTTTTTCAATATAAAAGTGAGGGGAAGCTTTTTGGCATTGTGTGTTTTGAGATACTATATAATCAATCGAAGGGGTAGATCAAAGACAATCAAAAGGGGAAAAATGGTTTCTTTTCTAATTTTTCTAAATTAAAAAAAGGATTAAAAACAGGATGCAAGTACAAAAACTAAAATTTAGTAATACAACCCAAAAAGGGAAATTTTGATCCTATTGTGTATCGTTTTGGCGGCATGGCCGAGTGGTAAGGCGGGGGACTGCAAATCCTTTTTCCCCAGTTCAAATCCGGGTGCCGCCTCATCAACAAACGAATCGAAATCTCTTATTCTGTTCTGCTGATATAACTCAACCAAATTTTATCCAGCAGAACAGAATAAGGGGACTATTAATACTTGATTGATTCTAAACATCCGTTCTGGATATTTTGTAAATCAATTTTTGAATCGAAAATGAAAAGAAAGATTGTCATGGTCGAAGCAAGACTTCCCGATTCCTTTCTACTACTAATGTAATGTCTACTGATTGGGTTTGGATAGCCGGCAGATAATTTAACTACTGGTTGGGGGAAGTTCTTTCTATACTATAATCTACATATATAGACTCGCGAGAATCTCTGAGTGTTTAGGCATTCAATCACTATTAGATTGAGATGGATAATTTCCTTTTTTATAGAAAATAAAAAGTGAAAAAAAAAAATTTTTTTAACCCCTCGTCAAAAGTATAATATACTATCTCTCAACTCCTTCAGAGAGACAATCGGGAAAGGGTACGTATTAGATCAAATAGGAAAATTTTGTAATAGATAGCAATTGATCTATTTTTACTTTGAAGGGCAATAAAAAATGAATGGACCCTCTTATTTATTTTATTACTAGATGTTCCATTAGTAACATTCCTTTGTAATGTTATTTTTTATTTTACTTGTGTTTAGTCTTTCCCGATTAGAAATAATATAGGAATTTTTGAAATGGATTTATTTGATTGGTTCATCAATAGTGTTCGGCCAGAATCCCTTTTTGACTCTGGACCATTAATTCTACTATTATTAGTGAGCAATAATGGAATAATTCTATCATAGAGATAAGGGACATAATTCACATGGATATAGTAAGTCTCGCTTGGGCTGCTTTAATGGTAGTCTTTACATTTTCCCTTTCACTCGTAGTATGGGGAAGAAGTGGACTTTAGAAGCACTCCTAATTTAGTTGAGGAATGAAACGGTATCAATTGTTTTATAGATCGTTCTGCAACGCATTTTTGATTTGAAAATTATTTCAATTCAAATCAAAATATCTTCATTTTCAAATTCCATTGGATTCTAGTGGAGAAATATATTCTATAACAGTAAAACAATTATTTCAGATTCATCGGAATAAATAGATGTATCAAACGAACTAGAATTGGGTCCTACGTCAATTACATATATGGATTAATAATTACATCTATTGAAGATAGAAGCTAATATTGAAGATAGAAGCTAATATAGTATACCAACTTTATTAGAAACAATTTTATACACTATTATAACACTAATAGAGAGTATGGTAAGTAAGAAATTTATTTCTTACTTACCATACTCTCGGATCTCATAGAAGACCGCCGATGATAGCCCGTTGATTTCATTTAAGACGTAAAAATAGAATACTTTTCATTTGATTTCTTCAACTATTGATAAGAATTCAGAAGTCAAGTTTCATTTAAAGTAATTAATCATTTTGACTGACTGTTTTTACGTAAATTATAAGTAGAAAAGCAGTAGGAACTAAAATGAACAGTGCAGTAGCAATAAATGCAAGAATATTTACTTCCATAATCTCATCGTTTTTTTATTTCACAATAACTCGGGATTTAATCCCATAGAGATGATAAATCTTTCACCTGTCAATTCAATGAATGCATTACCTATCGATAATCTTGAATCGGATCAATATCATGAATAACAATATCTGAGCTATTAAATTAATTCGTCGTCGAGAATTGAATAGTATAACATACGAACATCTTTTATCCATACCAAATCCAATCTTGGATTCCCGGACCAACCAAAAGTTGCTTTACTTTCTGTATCCTTCTTTTCTGTTCTTTCTTTTCTATAACCTACCTTAGGTCTTCCTTATAGAACCATCAAACGAAACGAAATCTAACCGCCCGTCCGAACTACAAAACCCCAACAAACAATACAAACGAAGTGGAAAAAGAGAGGAATTAGGTTCTAAATTTTAATTATCTAAATTTCTTTGGAAGACAAGGAAGTATGAGAAAGATGAGTCGCAGGAGAAAAGATGGAATATTCTATCAACTTCACTATTTTAGTTATTTTCATTTTAGTTTAGGGTTTGTTCTTTCTTCGACAGAATCCTGAAAAAAAGAAGGGAAACCCCTTCGGAATTCAATTATGCTCTCTGTCCCTTCTTTCACAGATTTCACAGAAAATGGAGAGGCGAATTGATGTACTTATTGGATCCGTCGGGACTGACGGGGCTCGAACCCGCAACGTCCGCCTTGACAGGGCGGTGCTCTTGCCTATTGAACTACAATCCCAGGGAAATAAGAAGAGATCTAGCAGAAATTTTGGATTCCTTTTTATTCTCTCGTATCAGGTATTTATTAAGAACAAGAGTGTTCTACCATCTGATAGTAGATTGACAAATTGTTGGGCCGAGCTGGATTTGAACCAGCGTAGACATATTGTCAACGAATTTACAGTCCGTCCCCATTAACCACTCGGGCATCGACCCAACGCCTAATTTATTTTAGACGTTCCACAATATTGTCCCCAGGCAGATTTGATAAATACATATCACTTGATCTAAAATACAAAGTCCCACTGAGTAGACTATTAGGTAGACTATTAGAAGGACTTGACAAATATAGATCACTTGATAGAAAATCCCACTCCTATCGTCTTGAGTCTTAGTATACCCCCAGAGGGACTTGAACCCTCGTTTTCTCCGTGAAAAAGAGAGGTCGTAACCGCTGGACCATAGGGGCCTATGGCCACCTTGATTCAAAAAGAAACTCGAAATAATAGGTCCCGGCCACCTCTAATAAAAAAGCACTAGAAATACAATAGGTAATAAGAAGAATACCATAGGTAATTAATGCCTAAGGCCGCCTTAACTTCTTAACTTAAAATAACTCAGGGCGAGAGCCGCCTTTAGGAGATGAATCAAACCGAAAAACTCGTTAACTATTCTGGAGGTTAATGGTAATCAACCTTTACCATTTACAATCTGAAAACGCGATTTCATTGGTCTTTATCGTCTTTATC